CCTATTAACATAGGAACTGGAAGTGGAAGAAAAGGTATTATCCACGCATATTGATATGTCTGTTCCATAAAAAAAGTTTTTTTTTCTTAATTAATTGTTTCCGATTCACCGGATCTTAGCTCTTTCGAAAAAGTAAATAAAAAATAAAGATATGCACTAACTTATTTAATAATTTAATATATATTTATATTAGTATTTATTCTGAGTCTTTTCAAAATTGTTCAAATATGCAAAACAAGAAGTTACAATTGGTCAAATGATATAACCAAGTGACATATAAAAACAAATACTTATAATAGGAAAGTAGGAAAATACAAAATATTATTAATATTCATAGAGCAAGTATAAAATTTTAGGCTAAAAAGAGTACTTGATGCTAATATGAATTAGAGGATTAACTAAGGTCGTTGGTCTAATGAAATAAAACCTTTTAATTTTAGTTAGTTTATTTAAACTCATTAACTAATTCATTATGGGATTTATTGTTTTCCATTTCAATCAAAACAATTTATTAGGAATATTTGGAAAGTTTATAAGATTATAGCTCTAAAATGAACTTTTTATCGAGCAAGGATAAAAAATGACTGAGATCCTTTTTTATCAAACTACATACCCTTTAACAGATTTTTTACTAGTCTCATTCGAGTTTTAAAGTTTAGGTGTATTTTTTTTTTTTCAAGTTTTACTAAAAAAAGACTCAATTTATTAGGCAAAAGTTTACAAGGTATTTTATTACATGTAAATAAAATATAGAATGACTAAAATAAAGGTATTTTAGGTTCTTTATTTCTTTTGATTTCTATCCCATAGCAGATGAGATATAAACAACGAGAACTAAGAGTTCAAAACCAAAATTTTTTGGTTTTACAAATAGTGTATGGAATCAAAATTTTGTTATTTCGAGTCATTTTTTATTTTCACGGATCTTTGACGTATCTAGATTTCTATGAAGAGAATCTTTTAGAAAAAAAATCGATAATGAATATAAGATAAGAAATAATAATTCGTTTTGAACAATAGATGTCTTTCACATCCAACTATAACAATGACTAACTTCTTCTTTTTTAAATGGCAGTTCCAAAAAAACGTACTTCGATATCAAAAAAGCGTATTCGTAAAAATATTTGGAAAAGGAAAGGATATTGGGCGGCATTAAAAGCTTTGTCATTAGGGAAATCTCTTTCTACCGGGAATTCAAAAAGTTTTTTTGTACGACAAACAAATAAGTCCTAAAATATTGGAATAATTTGGAATGGATTTGACTAAAAAAATTGGATCAGTAATAGTAATTAATATCTCAGTAATTTGTTAATTTAATATTAAAGTTAATATAAAATTAACAATTGGCAGTTCCTATTGTAATCAATATGAAATAGACTCTTAATCTTATAAAAAGAAGAAGTATTCTTAAAAATAAAAAAATAAATATATATAAGATTTTTTATTTGATTTTTTTAGTAGATTTTCATTCAGATTTTGGTGGTGGGGAGTCTTCTTTTCCCCATCGACCTTTAAAAGAATAAATAATGAAAAAATTTTATATTTATCAGGAAGGGCAGATAGAATATTTTTAGTTCAAATTAATTAATTGTTCAAACTAATCCATTCCGTGTTAAAGATTTTTGGATAACTTTCTGACTTCTTAATTTATTATATATACTATATTTAATGTATTTTCCATATCTATCCAATTTTCAGCCCAATGAATAATCAATGAATAATCAATAAAAGAACTTAATTGTTGAGATATTATTATATGTACAAGTGGCAATTTGGAGTAATCCAAAATAGACATATTTTAGATTCATTGATAAAATTTAGTTTGTGTTTCAAATTGAATTTATTAAATCAGATAAACCAGAAATAATGACAATAAAAAAAAAGTTTTTTAGTCTATCGAAGAATTCTATCGTTGCAAGAGTCGTATTTTAGAATCGGCTAAACTACGTCAAAGCCCTAAAACCAGACACCTTAAAGAAACTACTGAACCTTTAAATTGACTTTTTTGAACTCTTTTTTTTTTTTTATATCTTTACTAAAAAAAACTTATTTGAGTGAATTGACTTGTTCAATCTCGACGATTGAATATAAATAGGTTATTATGAGTTCGAGCAAGCCGCTATGGTGAAATCGGTAGACACGCTGCTCTTAGGAAGCAGTGCTAGAGCATCTCGGTTCGAGTCCGAGTGGCGGCATGCCATCTTCTAAAAGATATCAAATAGATCCTATAATAAAATAAAATTAAATTCCCAATTTATATTTCTTAATTAATACGGGGGGATCCCCCGTTTTTTCATTTTTATGATATTTTCAACTTTAGAGCATATATTAACTCATATTTCCTTTTCTATTGTTTCAATTGTAATTACAATTCATTTGATAAGCTTATTGGGCAATCAAATTAGAAAACCATATTATTCCTCAGAAAAGGGGATGATAGCTACTTTTTTATGTCTAACAGGATTGTTAATAACTCGTTGGATTTATTCGGGCCATTTTC